GGAAAAGCAAGAATATCTTTTACATATCCCCCCAGTTTGTCAACTTTTGGGGAAATGATAGCAAGAAGGATTTCGTTGTCTACATTAGAAAAACTCTCCGCTGATGAATTATATAATGAGTGGCTTTATACTAATAAAGAGAAAAATTACAACTTAAATAATGAATTTATAAATAGAATTGAGACTTTAGAGACAGTTTTTCTTTCTCTAAATATACTTGAAACAAAAACTAGATTGTATAATGCTGAGACTAAAAAAAAAAAAAATTTCCTAGTAAAATTATGTAATACTGAGCCTAAAAACAAAAAATGCCTAGTTAAAATGTATGATCCCTTTTTAAATGGGATGTATCGTGGAAGAATGAAGAAATTTTTTTCTTGTTCAATCATAAACGAAACTTCGATAGAAAATTGCACAGAAACATCTGAACTAAATAAAATTCATGATATCCTTCTTCCCTATCCTAATTCTCCAGAATATGAACAGAAAATCGAAAGAGCAGAAAAAAAACAAGTAAAAATAGATTTAAATAATAGGTTAAAGTTTTCATTGAACGCAATTCTAACTAACCCTAAACGTGAAAAAGAATCTATTGGAATAAACAAAATAGGTAAAAAACCCCCTCGATGGTCATACAAATTAATCAATGAGTTGGAACAACATTTTAAAAAACGACGAAAAGAACAAGGCATAATGCAAGGGCTGGATCACCAGCTTCGAACAAGAAGATTTAAACGTATAGCTTTTTTAACTCGTTCCAGACGAAGTTTTAAGAAGTCTCATTTCAAGAATTATAATCTTTATAGCAAATTTAATAGAGATTCGGGTTTTATAAGTTATTTAGAAGAACCGGATTTTCGTCGAGCCGTAATAAAAGGATCTATGCGCGTTCAAAGGCGTAAAATGGTTATTTGGGGACCCTCTCAAGGAAATCCCCATTCCCCCCTTTTTTTGGAAAAAATGGAGGATTTTCCTTTTCCTATATCCAACCTAATGAAACTTTTTTGTAATATTAGAGATTGGTTGGGTAAAAAGTCAGAATTCGAAATTTTAGATCAACAGTTCCAAATAAAAAAAAATAATCAGGAAGATGCAATGGAATTCTGGGATAACATTCCATATGCACAAAAAACAAGAAGTGTTCTGTTACTAGGTCAATCAATTTTTAGAAGATATATTAAATTACCCTTATTCATAATAGTTAAGAATATTGGCCGTATTTTATTACGGCAATCTCCGGAATGGTATGAAGATTTCCAAGATTGGAATAGAGAAATTTATCTAAAGTGCAGCTATAATGGTCTTCAATTCTCCAAAACGGAATTTCCCAAAAATTGGTTAAGAGAAGGTTTTCAGATCAAAATCCTATATCCTTTTCATTTGAAACCTTGGCACAGATCTAAACTACGACTCTCTGATAGCGATCGAAAGCAAGAGGAGGATTTTGATTCTTGTTTTTTAACAGTTTTGGGAATGGAAACAGAATATCCTTTTGGGCCTCCCCGAAAAACACCTTCCTTTTTTGAACCTATTTTTAAAGATGTAGACTATAAAATCGAAATCAGAAAATTCAATTTTAGAGTTCGAAGAGTTTTAAAAAAAATAACAAAGAAACAAACAAAAGCTGTTTTATTTGTAAAACAAAAACTTTTAAAAGGAACAAAAATTCCATTATTTATACCGAGAGAAATATATGAATCAAGTCAAACTCAAACAGAAAATGATTCTATAATCAGCAATAAGATAATTCATGAATCACTTAGTCAAAATCGAGCTACAGGCTGGACAAATTATTTACAGGCAAAAGAAGAAATGCAACATAGAATTGATAGAAGAAACACAATCAGAAATCAAATAGAAATAATGAAAAAAAATAAAAAGAATAATGGAGAATCACCCCCAAAAATTTGGAAACTATTAAAAAGAAAAAATATTGAATTATTAATTCAATTTTGCATTGAAAAAATATACATTGATATCTTTCTATGTATCATTAATATGCGCAGAACCACTCTATACCTTTTTATGGAATCAACAAAAAAAATTGTTGAGAAACACATTGACAATAATAAAAGAAATCAAGATCAAGAAAGGATTAAGAAAACAAAACAAAATAAAATTGACTTTATTTCGCCTATGACTATAAAAAAGATATTTGATAATCTTAGAAATAGTAAGCGAAAGTCACATATTTTTTTTGATTTATCTTACTTGTCACAAAAATATGTATTTTTTAAATTATCACAAACCCAAGCAATTAACTTCAATAAGGTAAGATCTATTCTTCAATATAATGGACCATCTTTTTTTCTTAAGAATGAAATAAAGGATTTATTTGGAAAACAAGGAATATTTGATTCCGAAATAAGACATAAGAAACTTCCAAATTATGGAATGAATCCATGGAAAAACTGGTTAAGAGGTTATTATCAATACGATTTATCTCAGATTACATGGTCTACATTAGTCCCCCAAAAATGGCGAAATGGGATAAATACCT